TACTCATACAAATTACTCATGTGCCAGGAACCAGATTTGAACTGGTGACACGAGGATTTTCAGTCCTCTGCTCTACCAGCTGAGCTATCCCGACCATTCACGACGCATCATCCTCATTTTATTTTAATATAGGACTTGGGTCTATGTCAATTAAAAAAACTAAAAGATATTACAAAGTATTATCCAGGCCCTTGTAGAATTTCTTGTATCTTCAAAAAGAAAACTTTGTAAGTTTCAATACAGTACAAATAATGATATGGATTGTTAATTATTCAAATTTAACACATTATTCAAAGATGCTGATTTACATTTGTACACGTATCATTATCATATATATCACACACAAGGCTTGTGATAAGAAAACATTTTTCTGCTCAGATAGGTTTGTGAAAGAGTAGAGTGAGAATGACTGAGAAACATAACCAATTTCGAGTCGATAATAAAATGAGAAGATAAATAATTAGGGAGGCAACGAGGCAACCAGGTCTTTTTGGGGATAGAGGGACTTGAACCCTCACGATTTCTAAAGTCGACGGATTTTCCTCTTACTATAAATTTCATTGTTGTCGATATTGACACGTAGAATGGGACTCTATCTTTATTCTTATCCGATTAATCAATTCTTAAAAAGATCGATCAGACTATGATGGAGTGAATAATTTGATCAATGACTATTTTTCATCTAAATAGATATATAAAAATTATAGAACCGGTTGGAGTCGTCATTAATCATTTTTAATCATTTGGCGATAGTATTTCAGTAAGTATACATATGTATATATGTTTCATCCTTTCGGAAGTTTCGATGGAAGGATTCCTTTACGAACACAACGCCGCCAACTCCATTTGTTAGAACAGCTTCCATTGAGTCTCTGCACCTATCCTTTATTTATTCTCGCTTTCTGAAACCCTTGTTTGTTTTCATAAAACGGGATTTGGCTCAGGATTGCCCATTTTTAATTCCAGGGTTTCTCTGAATTTGAAAGTTATCACTTGGTAGGTTTCCATACCAAGGCTCAATCCAATTAAGTCCGTAGCGTCTACCAATTTCGCCATATCCCCCCTTTTTTTTGTGATGTGATTAGGATCACATCATGATGCCGTTTACCCCTTTTCGTTCATTTCCATTTTTATTATGCTGGAACCGTGGAATTCATTAGATATCGATTCCTGTATTGAAAAGTGTTTGCTCCTATTTGATTTCGTATCTATCTTCTTTCATCTCTATTGGAAACCATACTTGGTCCAATCAGAAATTCAATATAGATATATACCACATAACATATATCTATTATAATATATATATTAGACTTATACATGTCCCTATTTCTATCATTTTTAGTGTGCAATTTTTAATACTTGAACGGTCGATTCTTTTTTTTTTTTCGTCTTAGGTTTCGCCTTTCCGAATGAAACCATAGGAATGTTTCATTATGATCTGGATTGCACTTTTCTCTTTTTATCCTTTTCTTAGGGAAGACCATAATAAATAATAAAAAAAACGACAAAGGGCAATTTAGTAATTTCAAATTTCATTAATAGCCATAACTAATCGAATGGATATAATTAATCAATTAATTATTCCGTTAATTTCGAATTAGTTATCAATGAGTTATCAATGAATATTAATGAAATAGGAAATTCTTTTTTATTATATAAATTCTATATTTTCGATTTCAAATATATATAATAATTAATTATATTAATTAATTATATTAATTTAATATATTCTACGATTCTAATTATAGAATAAGATTCTAACTTAATTACTAGAACTTAATTACTAGATTATATTACTAACTTTAGTTACCAAATTCGATTTCAAATTCGAAATATAACTAAATATATAGAAATATAAAACTATGTACTAAAATATTTTATTTCGAATTTCTATTTTATATAGTTATAATATAGTTATAGTTTTCTTTTATTTTTATATAGTAATTATATAGTAAAATATCAAAAAACAATATTAAAAAAAATAGTAAATTAAATATGGATTAAATATGGATATAATAAAAAAATCTTAGTATCTAATTAAACAAATTAAGATATTTATTATTGATAAACATATATTTGAGAAATAGATCTAAATTAATAGATCAAAATGAAATGTTTTTGGAAATTAGATTTTCCATTCTTATTCGTTTCTATAGTTGAATTTTTTTACATTTATATCATATTTCTTATGAAATAGCTAAGAATAAAAAGTTAAGATCTTAGTAGCAGTAGTTTACTAAATTAGTATACGTGTACAATTTATATTATGCGAGCCCGCTTAGCTCAGAGGTTAGAGCATCGCATTTGTAATGCGATGGTCATCGGTTCGATTCCGATAGCCGGCTTTTCTCCATTTGTTTTATTTTTTAGATAATTGATAATATGAAATCAAAGTGAAAAGCTTCTTTGCCCTTTCCTAAAGGTCACCGAGCCCTTTCTATTATTTCATAGAAACTTCCAATTATGAATAAAAATTGGATTGGAGGGGTTTGGTCTCTGTAGAACAAATCAATCAAGAAAAGAGCCCTTCATTTTTTTTCTATTATTTCAAATTCTTTTTCTTTTTTATTTATATAATTTATATTTTTTTTTATATAATACAATTATATATATAATATTTATATACAATAAGGTCCGGATATTGATACAATTCCTCTAATTATTCTTTGTAATACTTCAGTAAATTTCGCTTCATTTATCATATTTTAGTTTAGTTTTAATTTTGGTTTATGAAATTTCATAAAAAAAAGGAGTCTTTATGTCGCGTTACAGAGGACCTCGTTTCAAAAAAATCCGCCGTCTGGGGGCTTTACCGGGGCTAACTAGTAAAAAGCCTAGAGCCGGAAACGATCTTCGAACCCAATCGCGCCCCGGCAAAAAATCGCAATATCGTATTCGTTTAGAAGAAAAACAAAAATTGCGCTTTCATTATGGTCTTACGGAACAACAATTACTTAAATACGTTCGTATCGCCGGAAAAGCCAAAGGGTCAACCGGTCAGGTTTTACTACAATTACTTGAAATGCGTTTGGATAACATCCTTTTTCGATTGGGTATGGCTTCGACTATTCCTCAAGCCCGCCAATTAGTTAACCATAGGCATATTTTAGTTAATGGTCGTATAGTAGATATACCAAGTTATCGATGCAAACCCAGAGATATTATTACGGTGAGAGATGAGCAAAAATCTAAGGCTCTGATTCAAAATCATCTTGATTCATCCCCCCCGGAGGAATTACCAAAACATTTGACTCTTCACCCATTACAATATAAAGGATTAGTCAATCAAATAATAGATAGTAAATGGGTCGGTTTGAAAATAAATGAATTGCTAGTTGTAGAATATTACTCTCGTCAGACTTAACCCTAACTAAAATAACATAGGGTTCGGCCAATTTTGCCCCCTTTTTTCGCTTAAGTAAAGGGACTGAGTTAAGTTAAGGGGTTTGGTCTGGGGATTTTTCTCTCATTCATGTATCTCTAGATCAGTAGGGGATTTTAATTCCTTGTCCATTTTGTCCAGTATTTTCGTACCACAGAAATTAGGATTAGGAATAAAGAATCCATATCAAAGAAAAGATACGGGCTAGCTGTTGGAGTATCCATTCTTATTTGATGCATTGTGGCCAGTAACATTGATGAATTAGGTGAAGGATACGGAAAGAGAGGGATTCGAACCCTCGGTAAACAAAAGTCTACATAGCAGTTCCAATGCTACGCCTTCAACCACTCGGCCATCTCTCCTACATAATGATTATGGCCCAAAAACCGAGTAAATAGTGAGTCATTTATATTCATTTTTTATAGGTATGTACATTCCATTTTCACTATAAAAAAGTAACTCTAAAAGTATAAAACTTTTCATCAAAGATAAATCCTTCCTCCGAGGCTCGGGATAAAGATAATTTTTTTATGAAAAAAATTGTAAAATTTAAATAAAGATATATATCTATTCATGTTTGCGAAGATATCAGCCCTTTCTAATATTTATACCGGATTAAATCACTCAATTGGAACGAATCCACCGATCGATCTATTTTTTTAGACTATGTTTAATGGCTACCTTTATACCACGATTCTATTTAGTTTAAACTATTATTTTAGTTTAAACTATTATTCCATTTTCATAAAAATTATAAAATCCCTTTCCTGTTTTCGATTTTTCAACAAGAATTCCTTACTTCAACCTCTTAACCCATAGATTTATTCCAAATTCATGAACCGCCCTTTGGATTTTTATATTTGATTGTATGCGTATACCCACTATACCCACTATACACACAACACAAAACAGACGGTATTCCATTTTAATCATAGAATTATTATTCGACTCTTTTTCCTCTTTGGAATCAAAACTTCTCAAATTATCCTAATCTCTAGGAGAAATTCTTTGATTCTTCAACTTCAATGAAATCGGAATAGTTCCCTTCATTTTTCTATTACTACATTTGGATGAAATCTAATCGGATTCAAATATTAAAAATTTTTTATTGATTCCTGTCAAAAATAAACAATTTGAGTAACAAGGGCGTCTTTTTGTTTTAATGAATCCATTTTTACGTTATTTCGTACTGTACAATTCCTTTGTTTGTGGGATCATTTTCTCACGAAAGGAAATTCAAAAAAATTATAGAATGGATTAATACACCTATGTCTAGATCTGGGATAAATGGAAATTTTATTGATAAAACCTTTTCAATTGTAGCCAATATCTTATTACGAATAATTCCGACAACTTCAGGAGAAAAAGAGGCATTCACCTATTACAGAGATGGTGCGATTTGATTATTTTTATTTTTTTTTTACCGCTCTCAGTCTTAAGAGAAAGACAACATTATTATTAATTATTCGGAATAGGAAGAAAAAATTATTGAAAAAAATCTACGCTTGTTGAAGGTGAAGTTTGTAAATAAAGCAACCCCTTCTATCGTGTATCCCCGATTAATGCAGCCTCAGATGCTTCAATTGTCGATTCTAGAGTATTGAGCGAAAGGTTACACCTATAGGTTAAGTTAACCCTACTCCACTAGTACCAATAGGAGGCATAGGGGAAGAAGCACTACCCCTAGGAATCAACACACGAAAACTTTGTTAGAAATGATTCCCTTTACTTATCAGGATCGGGACTAACAAGAATGGTTGGGACAACAAACATCCATCTCGTTCGTATTTTGGATACCCGTATAACCATCGAAGACTGTTGAAGTGACTAATTCCTGCAAATTTAAGGGCGTTGAAGACAAAGAAATTGTTGGGGTCGCCTTTTTTATCTAATATAATACCAACATGCTTGATGTTAAGGAAAGATCTTTTACAAGAAGGTTGGCTAGAGATTTCTTGTAAAAACACCAGCCCCGCTCAGTTTATAATGAAAATCTTTCAATCTTTTTTGATTCCATGTCTTTTTTTCATTATGCACAGAAAGGAGGAGCCGTATGAGGTGAAAATCTCACGTACGGTTCTGGAACGGAGATTCTTTGAATCGAATGACGACCGTAACGGATGTCGGCTCAATCCGAAGGAAATTATGCGGAAGCTTTACAGAATTATTATGAAGCTATGCGACTGGAAATTGATCCTTATGATCGAAGTTATATACTCTATAACATAGGCCTTATCCATACAAGGAACGGAGAACATACAAAAGCTTTGGAATATTATTTTCGGGCACTAGAGCGAAACCCGTTCTTACCACAAGCTTTTAATAATATGGCCGTGATCTGTCATTACGTGCGACTATCTCCACTATAGAAATAAAAAAAAAGGGAAAGAAGAAATCCGTTAATAAATACTATAAAAAAGGTAGGCTTTCTACATATGTATCGTTCAAAACAACGATTTTTATCAGCTGTAGTAAAGAAATAAACTTCATATTAAAGTAGAAATATTAATATGAAGAAATAGGTATGCCTAAATACTTTATTCTATGGATAAAGGATCTAATTGATAGAGGAAGCGCCGTAAAGATAAATTCGCGAGGTTTTGGTCCGATACAATAAGAACTGCTTACTTATGTCATGATATGAGATAAAAGTTAGGAATCAACTTATGTAATAAAGTGGATCCCCTAAGGTATTGAGCAGCGGTGTAGCATCAGATCCCAAAGATAGTAAGTCTTTTCCTTCTTATGAAGGAAGGTCTTTTTCAAAGATTCTATATAAATTTATATATGAAACCGAGATAGTTACCTTTACAGAAAATTCTAATGATAGTGAAAATGCTTATGCTTTATTGTTCTGAAGGTGGGAGAAAAGATAAAACTGATTATTAAGAAAATTTTTAGTTTGAAACTCATGTAATTAACCTCTTTCTTTTGGTTAACTCGAGAAAAAAAGGGATCGCGATATATCTATGAGAAATCTCATTCAATTAGATACGATAGATTACATCAAAAGAATTTGACCGCTGAGCCGTATGAGGTCGGAAACTCTCAAGTACGGTTCTAAGGGAAGGAATTTACCCCCCTATTCCGACCGGGGAGAACAGGCCGTTCAGCAAGGGGATTCGGAAATTGCGGAGGCTTGGTTCGATCAAGCCGCCGAGTATTGGAAACAAGCTATAGCGCTTACTCCTGGCAATTATATTGAAGCACAGAATTGGTTGAAGATTACAAGGCGGTTTGAATAAGAACACTGTTATGTTTATTTAGTTATTTAGTTTCCATTTCTAATTTTTTCTATTTCTATTTGTTATAATTAATTATTTGTTGTCCCTATCGGTCGTCAAATAACTAAAACGGATCGTTTTTCTGGGAAGAACCAATCAAAGAATTTCATTATATCCCTTCTAAAGATCGTTCTATTTCGTCTAATATTTCGTAGGAATAAACGATATACAGATCGATATACAGATCGATATACAGATAAATCGATATACAGATAAAGTAGAGAATCTTTTTAGTTTCTGCTTTTAAAACTAATAAAAAAACCTTCGAATAACTAAATATAAATACTGAGATGTCTCTTAGTTTAGTAATTACTTCTCGCCAAATTTTGAATAGAGTACGGAATAGAGTCACATTAATATGTTATATGCATGCAAGACATAAAGTATAAAGTAGTTCCGTTTAGTAACTTATAATTGAGATATGAATACACTAGATTGCACAAAAAAATGGTTTTTGAGTCAATTCAAAGCCAAGAAAAAGGGTTTATAAGATTAAAAAGGTCCGTTAAGCGCCTCACAGATATGTCATAATAGATCCGAACACTTGCCCCGGATCGACTTCCAGATCATAATTGCTCTAGTGAATAACTAAAGAAAATAGATAGATGGGAGATGTGAAGAGAAAAAAACTAAGTCTAAACATCTCTCATAGGTTCACTAATTACTTAACTATTTATTGGCGGGTCTCTTTGTATGTGTTGTCCGGAAAGAGGAGGACTCAATGATTATTCGTTCGCCGGAACCAGAAGTTAAAATTTTGGTAGATAGGGATCCCGTAAAAACTTCTTTCGAGGAATGGGCCAGACCTGGTCATTTCTCAAGAACAATAGCTAA